AAGGACCCCTTATAAATGATATGAATAAAAACATTCCTAGTCATAGTGATAGTGACAATTCTAGTTACAGTACTGTTGATGATTTAGTCGGCATTCGGAATTTCGTATCTGATGACACTTTTTTAGTTAGGGATAGTAATAGCAGCAGTTATTCCATATATTTGGATATTGAAAATCAAATTTTTGAGATTGACAACGATCCTTCTTTTGTAAGTGAACTAGAAAGTTCTTTTTATAGTTTTCATAACTCAATTTATCAAAAGAATGTATCTAAGAGTGATAATTCCCACTATGATCGTTACATGTATGATACTAAATATAGTTGGAATAATAACATTAATAGTTGCATTGACAGTTATCTTCGGGCTCAAATCTGTATTGATAGTTACATTTTAAGTGGTAGTCACAATTACAGTGACAGTTACATTTATAGTTACATTTGTGGTGAAGGTGGAAATAGTAGTGAAAGTGAGAGTTCCTGTATAAGAACTAGCACGGATGGAAGTGATTTAACTAGAACAGAAAGTTCTAATGATCTAGATCTAACTCAAAAATACAGGCATTTGTGGGTTCAATGCGAAAATTGTTATGGATTAAATTATAAGAAATTATTGAAATCAAAAATTCATTTTTGTGAACAATGTGGATACCATTTGAAAATGAGTAGTTCGGATAGAATCGAACTTTCGATTGATCCGGGTACTTGGGACCCTATGGATGAAGACATGGTCTCTTTGGATCCCATTGAATTTCATTCGGAGGAGGAACCGTATAAAGATCGTATTGATTCTTATCAAAGAAAGACAGGATTAACTGAGGCTATTCAAACAGGCACAGGTAAATTAAATGGTATTCCCGTAGCAATTGGGGTTATGGATTTTCAGTTTATGGGGGGTAGTATGGGATCTGTAGTAGGCGAGAAAATCACCCGTTTGATCGAGTATGCTACCAATAAAATTTTACCTCTTATTTTAGTGTGTGCTTCTGGAGGAGCACGCATGCAAGAAGGAAGTTTGAGCTTGATGCAAATGGCAAAAATATCTTCCGCTTTATATGATTATCAATCAAATCAAAAATTATTCTATGTATCAATCCTTACATCTCCTACTACAGGTGGGGTGACAGCTAGTTTTGGTATGTTGGGGGATATCATTATTGCCGAACCCAATGCCTACATCGCATTTGCGGGTAAAAGAGTAATTGAACAAACATTGAATAAGACAGTCCCTGAGGGTTCACAGGCGGCTGAATATTTATTCCATAAGGGCTTATTCGATCTAATCGTACCACGTAATCCTTTAAAGGGTGTTTTGAGTGAGTTATTTCAGCTCCACGCTTTCGTTCCCTCGAATAAAAATTAAAGCCTTACTTAAAACTTAAAAGAATTATTTTTTTTGTGACGAACAAGTAGTTATTTAGTTTATAGGAATCAAAGTAAAAATCCGAAGAATGGATTTTTCTTTGGTAACATAAGATTTAATTGTAGAAAGAATCATGCGGAGAAATTTTTTTACCAATATTCCTGATTAGTAATTAGGAACCCCCATCAAACAAAATAAAAAAGCGAATTATTTCTTCCGAAAAATTAGGCAAAGGGAATAAAATAAATTTCATGCTCCCTTGTTACATTAGATGTGTATATATAATTCAACTATAGCAAATATCGGCATAGAGTCTTGCATCTTTCTACATCTCTCGAGGATCCCTAGTTTTACTAAGAATCCCTGTTGTTGGATCGGATTATAACGAATTTTGGGGTAATTTGTAAGAAAATCTTTATTAAATTTTATTAAATCCAAATTATAAGACAAGATAAAGATAATAAATAAAATAATACAAAAGTGTATTATGATACATATATTTCATGTCGAAAGATGAGTAAGTCTATTTATTTAATTCGACATTCCTCATTCCTTGTTCTATATATATATTCACGTAGATATTACTTAGTATAATTATATATGAATTATAATAATTATAAGATACCTTTTATAACAATCAATAACAGGTAAAAATATTAATATAACAATTAATATAACAATAAATAACAGGTACAAATATTAAGTCGAGGTATCCATTCTATGACAACTCTCACCAACTTACCCTCCATTTTTGTGCCTTTAGTGGGCCTAGTATTTCCGGCAATTGCAATGGCTTCTTTATCTCTTCATGTTCAAAAAAACAAGATTTTTTAAATACGATGGTGCCAAATCTCGTCTATTTTTTTTTTCAAAACTTAGACTTTGACTATAACACAGCTATCTATTTAGTAGACTAGAGTCTAACATGTGGCTTACTAGTAACATAGGCGATTATACATGCGTAAACATGATATCTGAGTAAATGAATTATAAGTATTTGAAAATGGAAAATATATAATAGATCGGGATGGGTGGCGACGAATGTTTGAGATGTAAAGTCAATATATCTATATGTATGTAGGTATCTATAGGGAATCATATAAAGGTGATGTTATTAAGATATAAGCAATTCGATGAATTACTCCTAAAGTAAAGGTTCACATCAAAATAGTGCTAGTTGATTAGAGTTATTTCGGAAATAAAAAAAGTAAAATGTATTTTTGTTATTCTATCAATTCCAATAAAATGCAACGAGATCTAGTATGAGTTGGCGATCAGAACGTATATGGATAGAATTTATAAGAGGATCTCGAAAAATCAGCAACTTCTGCTGGGCCTTTATCCTTTTTTTAGGTTCATTAGTGTTTTTATTGGTTGGAACTTCCAGTTATCTTGGTAGGGATTTGATATCTTTATTTCCGTCTCAGCAAATAATTTTTTTTCCACAGGGGATCGTGATGTCTTTCTATGGGATCGCAGGTCTCTTTATTAGCTCCTATTTGTGGTGCACAATTTTGTGGAATGTAGGTAGCGGTTATGATCGATTCGATAGAAAAGAAGGAATAGTGGGTATTTTTCGTTGGGGGTTTCCTGGAAAAAATCGTCGAATCTTCCTCCGATTCCTTATGAAAGACATTCAGTCCATCAGAATAGAAGTTAAAGAGGGTATTTATGCACGTCGTGTCCTTTATATGGAAATCAGAGGCCAAGGGGCCATTCCCTTGACTCGTACCGAGAAGAATCTGACCCCACGAGAAATTGAGCAAAGGGCTGCCGAATTGGCCTATTTTTTGCGTGTACCAATTGAATGAAGTATTCTTTTTTGAAAAATGAAGTTCAGAATGAATGCTTTCTTAGTTCGTAGCAAGAGGGATAAAACGGAAATGAAAGAATACCCTTTTTTCTAGACCATAGTAATAGTATTACTTAACTGGAATTTCTTCAGAATACTCAAATTTCTTCAGTACGTATGTAAATCCACTCCACAGTCACAAAAGTGGACTCTTTGTTATTTTCTTTCTGTATTATTTAGAAATTCAAGGACTAACCGATGAATCACAAATCAAAAACTAAAAAACAGGGAATGGATTCATAATAGTATCCATATGACTTGTAATAGAACTTATGTTTGATATAAATATTAGTAGTGTATAGAGTTAACGAATGAAGTGAGTTCATTAAAAAATCAAAAATGGCAAAAAAGAAAACATTCATTCCCCTTCTATATCTTGCATCTATAGTATTTTTGCCCTGGTGGATCTCTCTTTCATTTAATAAAAGCCTAGAATCTTGGGTTACTAATTGGTGGAATACCGGGCAATCCGAAATTTTTTTGAATGATATTCAAGAAAAGAGTATTATAAAAAAAGTTATAGAATTAGAGGAACTCTTTCTCTTGGACGAAATGCTAAAGGAATACCCAGAAACACATCTACAAAAGCTTCGTATCGGAATCTACAAAGAAACGATCCAATTGATCAAAATGCACAACGAGGATCGTATCCATACGATTTTGCACTTCTCGACAAATATAATCTGTTTCGTTATTCTAAGTGGTTATTCTATTCTTGGTAACGAAGAACTTGTTATTCTTAACTCTTGGGTTCAAGAGTTCCTATATAACTTAAGCGACACAATAAAAGCTTTTTCTATTCTTTTATTAACTGATTTATGTATAGGATTCCATTCGCCCCATGGTTGGGAACTAATGATTGGTTCTGTCTACAAAGATTTTGTATTTTATCATAACGATCAAATTATATCCGGTCTTGTTTCCACTTTTCCAGTCATTCTTGACACAATTTTAAAATATTGGATCTTCCGTTATTTAAATCGTGTATCTCCCTCACTTGTAGTGATTTATCATTCAATGAATGACTGAAAAATCTAATGTTTGTTACTTTGTACATAAGTCATTGTACTTATTCCTTCTACCCATCCAGAAGGATGCCTCCTATATTCGAGTAACATTATTTCAGTAAATAGCAGAATCATGGATAGGGAACTATACTAGGGACCTACCAAATTTTATTGTAGAAATTTTTGGGCTCAATGATTGGACCATGCAAACTAGAAATACCTTTTTTTCTTCGATAAAGGAAGAGATTACTCGATCTATTTCCGTATCACTCATGCTATATATAATAACTTGGGCACCCGTTTCAAACGCATATCCCATTTTTGCACAGCAAGGTTATGAAAATCCACGAGAAGCGACCGGCCGTATTGTCTGTGCCAACTGCCATTTAGCTAATAAACCCGTGGATATCGAGGTTCCACAAGCGGTACTTCCTGATACTGTATTTGAAGCAGTTGTTCGAATTCCTTATGATATGCAACTAAAACAAGTTCTTGCGAATGGTAAGAGGGGCGCTTTGAATGTGGGGGCTGTTCTTATTTTACCCGAAGGGTTTGAATTAGCCCCCCCCGATCGTATTTCTCCCGAGATTAAAGAAAAGATAGGCAATCTGTCTTTTCAGAGCTATCATCCCACTAAAAAAAATATTCTTGTGATAGGTCCTGTTCCTGGTCAGAAATATAGTGAAATCACCTTTCCTATTCTTTCCCCCGACCCCGCTACTAAGAAAGATGTTCACTTCTTAAAATATCCCATATACGTAGGCGGGAACAGGGGGAGGG